TCGCTGCAATAGGTCGTGTGAACCAAAAACCTATTAATAAATACGAACACATTCCAACTAATTCCCAAAAAATATAAACTTGTATCAAATTAGAACTAGTAACTAATCCTAACATTGAAGTATTAAAAAAACTCATATAAGCAAAAAACCTCAAATATCCTTTATCATGAGACATATAATTGTCACTATAAATCAGAACCAAAATTCCAACAGTCGTAATTAATATTGACATAATAGAAGTAAGTGGATCAATAAAGTAACCGAACTCAAAAGAAAATTCATTATTTATGGTCCAAGACCATAGATTTTGATGAATGCAACTTCGAATTATTTCTTGAATAGATAGATAGAGTGAAAAGATCATAACTATACTTAACAAAAAAATACTAAGAAAAGTCCACATACGGCGAAGAGTTTTTGTTGCTGTTGGAAAAAGTAGAAGTCCAATTCCTAGTAAAATAGGGACTGGAAGTGGAATGAAAGGTATGATCCATGAATATTGATATATATGTTCCATAAAATAAAAAACCTTTTTTATTTTATTCTTAAATTAATTATTTCTGATTCACTGGTTTGTATCTTTTTTTTTTTCAAATTTTCAAAGGGGACAATAAAAAAAATCACGCTATTTCAAACCTAAATGGAATTTTTTGCGAATTAGTATAAATCCTCCACAAATCTTTCAAAAAATATATATATTTAAATCAAAAATCAAAAAATTAGAAGTTATTAAATAATATCACTAAGTTACTGTCAAAAATAAATAATTTTTTTTTTCTTTTTTTTTATTATTATTACTATACTACTAAAGAAGATTTTGATTTTATGCAGATACAGAAAAAGTGAATTATTATTACGTAGTACAATAATTTATATACATATATTAAGAATAGAACAAAGATTTACACGACAAAAAAGTACTTCATATTCATCATAGAATGGAAAAAACTTTACCTAAAAAAGAAAGTTATTTGAGTTTTAGTATTTAGAATCATTAAGGAATTCATTATCGAATTTAGTGATTGTCTTTCATTACAATTTCATTACAATAAGTAAGACTTTTTTTTTATTTGTAAAAAAGATTATGATAACCGACATTTTTTTTTTTACATATGAAGTTTACATATGAAGTGAAGAAATCTCATAAATTTATTTTATAATATAACCTATCAGTATAGATTAATTAAATAAGCACTCTCATACGGATACGGATTTTTAAAGTTAAATTTAAAAAGTTAAAAAGAAATTCTTTTTTTTTTTATAAAAAATTAATAAAAAAATTATTAAATAAATATCAAATATTTAAATAAAAAGTTAAAGAAAAAAAAGGTCGGGTTCTTAAGCTTTTCGATGTCTTTTTTGTTTTCAAAATAATATATATAATTATCAAAATCTAAAGAAAAAAAATAGCTAGATATGAAGTAAGAAAGAACAGAATAATAGATGTCTTTGACATCCAATTATACCACTGAATAACTTTTTTCATTTTTGAATGGCAGTTCCAAAAAAACGTACTTCTATCTCGAAAAAGCGTATTCGTAAAAAAACTTGGAAAAAGAAGGGATATTGGACAGCCTTAAAAGCTTTTTCGTTAGGGAAATCCCTTTATACAGGTAATTCAAAAAGTTTTTTTGTACAACAAAATAAATAACAAAATATTAGAATAATTGGAATTAGCCTAACTTAAAAATACATTTTTTAGAATACATATAAAAAGTAATCAATAGAAAAAAGAGGATCTCCTTTTTAAATGTTTTAACTTTTTTCTACTAAATTCTAAACCCCCCCTTTTTTTTAGAATGAAAAAAAAAGACAGGATATACATAAAAAATAAAGTTTCACATTTTTTTTTCATTTCCCAAATGGGAATTCTTTTTTTCTCAATCACTAACTTGTTGCAATAATAAAGATCTTAGATTTCCTCTTCTTTCAACGAAATCTAAGATCTTTAGGAGAAGAAGAAATCCATAGGTTTTTGAAATAAATTAATTTAAGTTAAAATTTTCGAACTTGATACCTTTCTGAATGATTTTTTCTCTGAATTATTATATCCTTTGCTTTCAATCGAATTGATAAAAGCATCTATCCACAATTAATGGATATTATATAATAATATATGATTTTTAAGTGATCAAAAAAATTTTATGTTTGTACTGTGTTTGTACAATACAAAAAGATCAATAAAAATGGATATTTTAATAATTATTATTTGAATTTCTCTTTATAAATTTGAAAAGAAGGATTTTTGAGAAGTGTGAATTTTTATAAAAAGAAAATGATTATTTTTTTTTTATTAATTGAACTGATAAAGAGCATTTTGAGTTCTGTCTTTGGATTAAAGTCCCAACTAGTTTATTTAGTTATATTTTTCATTGTATTCTAGTAAAAAATAGAAAGTACAAAAAAAAAGTAAATTTTCAAAAATTTTAATTGAATTAAAAATCAGAAATCCCTAGTTAAACATTAACTCAGTCTTTATTCATTCAATCGATTGTAAATTAGATTGAATTGACTTTTTATTCAAATTTTAATCTCGACGATTTAATAAAAACTTGTTAGTATTGTTTTGAACAAGTTGCCGCTATGGTGAAATTGGTAGACACGCTGCTCTTAGGAAGCAGTGCTAGAGCATCTCGGTTCGAGTCCGAGTAGCGGCATAAGATCTTTAAAAAGAGATATTAAAAGTTTTATAATCAATTTACTTCCCGATTTTTATTTCATATAATCGGGTAAACCCTACTATTAATTTTTTAACGATTTTTTTATGATTTTTTCTATTTTAGAGCATATATTAACTCATATATCTTTTTCGGTTGTTTCAATTGTAATAACAATTTTTTTTTTAACTTTATTAGTTGATGTAGATAAAATCATAGAATTTTATGATTCATCAGATAAAGGCATCATAATTACTTTTTTTGGTATAACAGGATTATTATTTACTCGTTGGATTTATTCAGGACATTTTCCATTAAGTAATTTATATGAATCATTAATTTTTCTTTCATGGGCTTTCTCGATTATTCATATGATTTCCTATTTTAATAAAAAACATAAAAATTACTTAAAGGGAATAACTGCGCCAAGTGCTATTTTTATTCAGGGTTTTGCTACTTCAGGTCTTTTAAAAAAAATGCCTCAATCCGCAATATTAGTACCCGCTCTCCAATCACAGTGGTTAATGATGCACGTAAGTATAATGGTATTAGGCTATGGTGCTCTGTTATGCGGATCATTATTATCAATAGCTCTTCTAGTCATTACATTTCGAAAAGTCAGACCCATTTTTTGGAAAAAGAATATTCAAAATAATATTTTCTTAAATGAATCATTTTCTTTTGGTAAACTTTACTACATAAATGAAAAAAATGATATTTTACTAAAAGAAAACATTAATTTTAGTTTTTTTAGAAATTATTATAGGTATCAATTGATTGAACAATTGGATTATTGGAGTTATCGTATTATCAGTCTTGGCTTTATCTTTTTAACCATCGGCATTCTTTCAGGAGCAGTATGGGCTAATGAGACATGGGGTTCATATTGGAATTGGGACCCAAAAGAAACTTGGGCATTTATTACTTGGACCATATTCGCAATTTATTTACATATTAAAACAAATAGAAATGTTAGGGGTATAAATTCTGCAATTGTGGCTTCGATAGGCTTTCTTTTAATTTGGATATGCTATTTTGGAGTCAATCTCTTAGGAATAGGTTTACATAGTTATGGTTCATTTACATCTAATTGAATAAAAAAATAAACAAAAGAATGCAAATCCAAATCTAAAAAAAGAATAGTATCTATATATAACTTAATAGCAGTTAAGAAAGAAAATGGAGTGGTAAACCATCAAGAACCTTTTGAATCAAGTAGTGGAATGATTCAAAAGGTTCTCACAATACAAACTCTGATTACAATTCAATTTAGTGCTTTTTTACCTAAGATAAATGGAAAAACCAGATTTTTTTTATTTTTCATTTTTTTTATTCCTGAAAACTATTCATAAAAATAATTAGATAGAATAGATTCGACCTTGTCACTTGCTAGTGAGAGCACAAAATCAGGATAAATACCAATACCAATTATGGGTAGAAGAATAGAGATTGAAAGAAATAACTCTCGGGGTCCAGAATCAAAAAAAGAAAAGTTTTGGACATTAATTAACTTGTATCCATAGAACATTTGGCGTGACATAGATAATAAATATATAGGAGTTAATATCATTCCAATTGCCATTACAGAAATAATTAGTATTTTTGACATTAAGAAATATTTTTGGCTGGTAATTATTCCAAAAAAAACTATTAATTCGGCAACAAAACCACTCATGCCCGGTAATGCAAGGGAAGCCATCGATAAAATAGTGAACATTGTAAATATTTTTGGAATGGAGATAGCCATTCCACCCATTTCGTCAAGATAAACAAGACGAATTCTATCATAACTCGTTCCTGCCAAGAAAAAAAGTGCAGCGCCAATAAATCCATGAGAGATTATTTGTAAAATAGCTCCATTAAGGCCAGGATCCGTTATAGAACCAATACCTAGAATTATAAAACCCATATGAGATATAGAAGAATAGGCTATTCTCTTTTTTAAATTACGTTGACCGGGAGATGTTGAAGCTGCATAAATTATTTGGATTGTACCGATTACCATCAACCAAGGAGAAAATATAGAATGAGCATGAGGTAATAATTCCATATTGATTCGAACCAATCCATATGCTCCCATTTTTAATAAGATTCCGGCGAGAAGCATACAAGTACTGTAATGTGCCTCTCCGTGGGTGTCAGGTAACCATGTATGTAAAGGTATAATCGGTGATTTGACGGCAAAAGCAATAAAGAATCCAATATAAAATATTATTTCTAGTGTGGCAGGATAGGATTGATTAGCTAATATTTCTAAATTTAATGTTGGTTCGTTGGAACCATATAAACTTATGCCCAAAACTCCTATTAATAGAAAAATAGAACTTCCTGCAGTGTATAAAATAAATTTTGTAGCTGAATATAGACGTTTCTTGCCCCCCCACATGGATAAAAGTAGATAAACGGGAATTAATTCTAATTCCCACATAATGAAAAAAAGTAAAAGATCCCAAGAAGAAAATGATCCTATTTGACCGCTGTACATTGCTAACATCAGGAAATGAAAAAATCGGGAATCTCGAGTAACTGGAAAAGCCGCTAAAGTAGCTAAAGTGGTGATAAATCCCGTTAGTAAAATAGTTCCTATAGAAAGTCCATCTATTCCCAGTCTCCAGTAAAAATCAAAAATATTGATCCATTTATAATCTTCGGCCAGTTGGATTAACGGATCATCAATTTTAAAATTATAACAAAAAGCGTAGGTCGTTAGAAGAAGTTCTAAGATACAGATGCATATAGTATACCATTTATGGACTTTATTTCCTCTATGCGGGAGAAAGAACATTAATGAACCCGCAGATATTGGAAAAACTACAATTATTGTTAACCAAGGAAAAGAATTCGTGGTAAAGACAAGATACACCAGGTCCAAAGAACTCGTACTCAAAAAAGTCAAATTATATTTTGATTTTATTTATATATTTTTTTTGAGTACGAGTCCTTGTCAATAAATAAAATCAAATGTATTCAAAATGTATTCAAATTAGGCTTTCGGTAACGTATTAATAAGCTAGACCCATGCTTCGAGTTGTTTCATGCCATAAATAAACTCGAACGCTCAAAAAATCCGTTGGACAGGCGGATTCACATCTCTTACAACCAACACAATCCTCTGTTCTTGGAGCAGAAGCAATTTGCTTAGCTTTACATCCATCCCAAGGTATCATTTCTAATACGTCTGTAGGACATGCTCGGACACATTGAGTACATCCTATACAGGTATCATAAATTTTTACTGAATGTGACATAGGATCTATAGTTTTTTGAATGTCATAAATTTTCAATCTAGTAAATTTGTAACTGAATGATATATTCAAATACTAGATGAATCAATGATTTCCTTTACCAGAATTTTTCTAATGAATTCTGGCTCAATTGATAAAAAAATAGGGCTAAAATACTTTGATTTCTTAGATTTTTACAAATATGGTCTAGTAGGTTACAACCTACTATATATGCTAATTTTAAAATCTATAATTTTTTTATTTATGTTACTTATTCAATAAGGTCGATTGGTTGATGCGAGTTGATTTTCTGTTACGATAAATTGACGAGACTATAGCTAATCCAATAGTTGCTTCAGCGGCTGCAATTGCTATAACAAAAATGCAGAAAATATTTCCTTTTAGTTGGGAATTATCAAAAAAATCAGAAAATGTTACAAAATTAATATTAACCGCATTGAGTATAAGTTCAAGACACATAAGAGCCCTAACCATATTTCGACTCGTGATCAATCCATAAAGACCGATAGAAAATAAATAAGCACTCAAAACAAGTACATGTTCGAGTATCATTCATCAACTCCTTATCAATTTTGATTCATTTCAATATGAACAATAATTTAACGGATTCAATCGACTAGAATATAACAAAAAAGTACGAACAAAAACTATTTTGGGTAAAAAAAATATTGGGGAATATATATTAAATCAAAAAATTTCTATTTTAGACATGAAATAATATTCAACCAAATTGAATTGAATGAAAGGAAAAAATGTGATAACATACAAAAAGTTTGATTTGGATTGTTCTTTACTAATTAGAAAGTTTTTTATTGACGAGCCACAGCAATTGCACCTATCAAAGCAACTAAAAGAATTATCGAAATGAGTTCAAATGGAAGAAAAAAATCTGTTGATAAATGAATTCCTATTTGTTGACTATTACTTATCAAATCTTGCTCTAGAATCTGGTTTAATCTTGTAGTCCAAATAACTCCGTGCCATGACGTATCCAGAATAGTAGTAATTAAAGAAAGAAGAATACTTGTACAAATCAACGAAGTAATCCCATCCCCAACGGTCCACAGATTAAAATCTGTAAAATATTCTGAACCATTCATGAACATCACAGCAAATATGATTAAAACATTTATGGCCCCCACGTAAATAAGGAGTTGTGCAGCAGCTACAAAATGTGAATTTGATAGAATATACAATAAAGATATACAAACAAAAACAAATCCTAAGGAAAAGGCTGAAAATATCGGGTTGGGAAATAATACCACTCCGAGACCTCCTAATAGAAGACCGGATCCCAGAAAAACTAAAAGAAAATCATGTATTGGTCCAGGCAAATCCATTATATTATGTAAAATAAGAAAAAAATCGAAATGCTTTTCATGACCTTATTAACTTAACCAGGGATTTTTTTACTATCTGTCTATGTCTAATAGAGTGAAATTCTAATCTAATGGATATGAATTGATGTAGATACAATTAGTGGACAATTTCACTTTTTTTTTTTTTTATTCTAAAGTGTATTTTGAAACTACCCATTTGAATAAAGTAATTACGAATGAATATATTTTATTAGATTAAGAGAATGAGCCTTAATATTATATTATATTCTTAATATCTTCTTAATATTATTAATATTATTATATAATCTTAATATTATTGATATTATTATATAATAAATAATAAAGTAATAAAGTTTTATAATTATATTCTTTATATATTTATATAATTATACAATTTTATTACTTTTTAATAAAATAATAAAATTAAGGGGTTTACTCATTTTTTGTTTGAGGTGAATTCAAAATTGTTCGAATAGTATAATCGTCAATTACTGACATTGGTAAACGACCCAAAGCTATTTGATTATAATTCAATTCGTGACGATCATAAGTTGAAAAGTCATATTCTTCAGTCATTGACAAACAATTTGTTGGACAATACTCAACACAGTTACCACAAAATATACAAATTCCAAAATCAATACTGTAATTAAGCAATCGTTTTTTTCGAATATTCGTTTCAAATTTCCAATCAACAACAGGCAGATCTATAGGACATACTCGAACACATACTTCACAAGCAATGCATTTATCAAATTCAAAATGGATTCGACCACGGAAACGTTCCGATGTTATTAATTTTTCATAGGGATATTGAATAGTTACAGGTAAACGATTTGTGTGGGATAAGGTAATCATGAAACCTTGACCAATGTATCTTGCAGCTCGTAGGGTTTGTTGACCATAATTCATGAACCCGGTTATCATAGGAAGCATATTGTAAATATCTATGAATCATTTTATCTTTGTTTCTTTCTCTTATTTAAAACAAGTAATGAATGTTGGATTCTTTTTTTTTTTTTTTATTTACAGTGAAAAAAGTTGGAAAGAAGTTGTTAATAATAGATTACCGAGGGAAATAGGTAAAAGAAATTTCCATCCAAGGTTTAATAGTTGGTCCATTCTTAGCCTAGGTAAAGTCCATCTTGTTGTGATAGAAATGAACAAGAACAAATAAGTTTTAGCTAATGTAATAAAGATACCAATTGTTGTTGCAATAATTTGATCCCTTTCAAATAGCTCAAGAATAGATATATACGGAATAGAAATATTCCAACCGCCCAAGTATAGAACTGTTACAAATAATGACGAAACTAATAGATTTAGATAGGAAGCAACGTAAAATAAACCAAATTTGATACCTGAATATTCAGTTTGATAACCTGCTACTAATTCTTCTTCGGCTTCTGGTAAATCAAAAGGTAATCTCTCGCATTCTGCTAGCGAAGAAATTATAAAAATGATAAAACCTATAGGTTGACGCCATAAATTCCATCCCAAAAAACCGTATTTTGATTGTGCTTCAACTATATCAACTGTACTTAAACTGTTAGATAATCCTAGTCGGTGATAATATTACTATTCCCACCGCTATTACAAAACCGTACATGAGGTCTTCGCCTCATACGGCTCCTCTGGGGCCACAAATAAATCTAAGGACCAGATTAGTATTATTTATATGGATATGGTGTGCTATAAAATAGATGAAATAAAAATCTATCTGGGGGTCCTGAATTATACCAATGGAATTCTGTCTGCTCTAACTCTAATAATAAACATAAACAAAAAGGGCTTCGGAATTCATCTCATCCTTTACGAATTCAAATTTCTATTTGTTGAGTAATAATTTAATTCTTCAATAAAATACTCCTTGTAAAAATATCAATAGGTATTTGATATTTCAGTCCATCGTTGTTTTCAATTACGAAAAAGAATTAGAACATCCTAGTAGTTTATTATTGATGACAGAAATTCTATATTTTGTTTGTGAAATATATAAAAGAAAGAAAAAAAAAGATCCTTGTTTCATTCCTATTCTTTTTTTTTTGAGAAAAAAAAAGTTGGTGGACTTAATTAAAAAAAAATAAAGGATTATTTCGTTTCTGATAGTAATTACGTTTATCGGTGGATAGGAGCATACTCTGAATCGGAATCTTGGGGAGTACTGTCTGATCATTTCTACCAATTTAAAGCCCCAATTAAGCTTCTTTTTTCTTTTTTTTTTTTTATCTTATGTTATGCATAAATATCCTTTTAAATTTGATTAATCTCTATTACTAATTCTTTGTGTATTTTGGTGTTTCTAACCATCCACTCACTTTTGCCTAATCCCCGCTCACTTGATAATACATGTATCTTAATCTATATAACTGATAGTGAAAACGTCATAGGGTTAATCCTTTGAACCCGCTTCAAGCCAGGATGACTAATCAACCAATCTTGGGGTAAAGTGATTCTTACGCTTATGTTTATTTCCGTTTAATCTTTGTACATAGGAAATGAGACTCAATTTTTCTTTTTACTGCGAATTTCTAAGCCGTTTTTTTTCACTCATATATAACTATCAAATTTCCTTTATTAACATTAATCCGAAAGAGAAATATATATTCAATTCTTTCAACTTATTTGTCTAGAAGGAAAGGAATAGGAAAAAGAAAAGTTTATGTTTCCACGAATCGCACGTAGAGATATTGATAAAACACATAGAGTTAATGGTATTTCATAACTAATCGATTGGGCAGCAGCTCGCAGACCACCTAAAAAAGAATATTTATTATTTGATCCATATCCTGACATAAGAAGTCCAATAGGAGCAATACTGGAGATGGCAATCCATAAAAAGATACCGATATTGAGATCTGCTAAAACAAGGTGATTGCTAAAAGGAATTACTGAATAACTTAGTAAAATTGAGATAACTGCTATAGACGGTCCAATACTAAATAAACGAGTATTTCCTCGAGATGGACGAAGATTCTCTTTGAAAAGTAGTTTTGTCCCGTCTGCTAGAGCTTGAAGAATTCCTAAAGGGCCCGCGTATTCAGGCCCAATACGTTGTTGTATCCCTGCAGATATTTCTCTTTCTAACCACACAATTACTAGTACACCTATTGTGATCCCTAATACAAGAGAAAATATAGGGACAAATACCCATATGAGTCCATAGACCTCTTTTAACGATTCCAATCTGACAAAAGAATTTATAGTTTTTATTTCTGTTGTATCAATTATCATTTTAACGATCAACTTCTCCCATAATTATATCTATGCTACCGAGTATCGTCATAATATCAGCCAATTTCATTCTTTTAACTAGTTCAGGAAGAATTTGCAAATTAATAAAACCCGGTGGTCGGATTTTCCATCTCCAAGGAAAACCACTTTGATCTCCTATCAGAAAAATTCCCAATTCCCCTTTTGGAGCTTCGACTCTTACATAAAGTTCTTGTTTCGACAATTCAAAAGTAGGAGAAGGTTTTTTACTAATAAATCGATATTCAAAATCATTCCATTCTGGATTCCTTTTTCTATCAAAGCCTCTGCTTTCTAAATTCTCATAGGGACCCCCCGGAATTCCTTCCAGAGCCTGTTGAATAATTTTTACGGATTCCGTCATTTCGCTAAGTCGTACTAAATAACGAGCTAATGAATCTCCTTGTTTTTGCCACTGAATTTCCCATTCAAATTCATCATAACACTCATAACGATCAACTTTACGAAGATCCCATTGTATTCCGGATGCGCGTAGCATTGGTCCGGATAAACCCCAATTTATTGCTTCTTCCCCACCAATAATCCCTACTCCTTCAACTCGTTCTAAAAAAATAGGATTTCGTGTAATCAGTTTTTGATATTCAACAACCTCTGTTAAAAAATAATCGCAAAAATCCAAGCATTTATCTATCCAACCATGAGGTAGATCAGCCGCTATTCCTCCGATACGAAAATAATTATGCATCATTCTCATACCGGTGGCAGCTTCGAAGAGATCATATACAAATTCTCGTTCTCTGAAAATATAGAAAAAAGGAGTTTGTGCACCAATATCTGCCATAAAAGGGCCGAGCCATAACAGATGAGAAGCTATACGACTCAATTCCAGCATAATTACTCTGATATAGCTGGCCCTTTTAGGAACTTGAATATTTCCCAATTGTTCTGGGCCATTTACGGTTATTGCTTCTGTAAACATAGTAGCTAAATAATCCCATCGCGTTACATAAGGTAAATATTGTATAATTGCTCGGTTTTCTGCAATTTTTTCCATTCCTCTGTGTAAATAACCCAATATTGGTTCACAGTCAACAACATCTTCGCCATCTAGAGTAACGATTAGGCGAAGAACACCATGCATGGATGGATGGTGAGGCCCCATATTGACTATCATAAGATCTTTTCCTGTAACTGGTATATTCATAAGTTTTTCCTTGATTTATTCTTGTATGAATTAAATTGATGAAAAAGAAGTTTATCAAAAAATTCAAGATTTCATAAATTAACTAATTAACAATTTTTGAATTTAACGATTTTTTGATTCCCGAATATCCAACTGATTAATTAATTCTTTATAACGTACTCTATTTTTTTTTGACAAATAAGCCAGCAGTCGTTGACGTTTTCCCAGAATTTTACGTAGACCTCTCTGAGATAAATAATCTTTTCTGTGCAATTCCAAATGTGAAGTAAGTCTTCGTATCTTATTAGTGAAACTGAATACTTGAAATTCAACGGATCCCCTGTTTTCTTCTTTTTTTTCTTGAAATAAAATGAATGAATTTTTTATCATAAAAAGAAATCCTCCGCGTTTTTAATATGAATTTAAAAATATGAATTTAACTGATCAGTAATAATAATGCTAGTAATGCTAGTTTTTTTTGTACAAGGATCTTAATTTAATTATCAACGTCTTAATTCTGAATTTTATCAAATAAAAAATGAATTAACCTAATTCCGAATTTGATTCGGATAGATATCCAAAACACATGCTATTTTTTTCTAAAAAAAATAAATGTAATTTTGGATCTAAAATAAGAAGATTCCGTTAATTTATTTATGGATCTGATTGATATCTATGTCATTCATTAAATTAATCTCTTGTATAAAGATGGAATTTTAAACAATCCATCTGATGTGTGCATAGATTTGTTTTCATTTACCGTAAATTATACATTATATATAGGAAAAAAAAAATTTTATTATTTTATTATTAATTAATTTGAAATCGCGGATACATATGTATTCTTAGCATACTGAAATTATTTCCATTATTAGTATTAAACCAATAGCGATTCATACAAGCTAAATCTTCTAATCGAAAATTGGGCCAAAGAAAGAACTTGAATTTGATTAAGTTATTTTTATCTCTATCAAGATTTTTCTTTTTATTCAAAACTTGATCACAGTTTTGAATATTTTTATCAAATGTTGAATTTCTATACCTAGCGTTTATATTTTTTAATTTGAGACAAATTAGAATTCGAAATTCTCTACGTCGTTTAGGGGATAGAATATTTTCAGGGACAAAGAAATCATAATGATTTTTCTTTCTATTTCCAGTTCCAGTTTTTTTTTTATATTTTGGAATGGATTTATCAAAATTTTTTTTATCAATATAGCTTTTTTTTTTGTATCTTTGACTTATTTTTTTATGAACCAATGAAATACCTATGGTTCTATATACAATAAGTTGTCCATCGTGTTTTACAGACAGACGAACAGGTTCAATAATAAATATTCTTTTTTTCATTAATTTTGCAAAAGTTAAATTCTTCTCAATTATTAGATTGTCTAGGTACATTTCTCCTCTTTGAATAGAAGATATAGCAATTTCGTTTGGATTTTTCAGTCTAAGCAAGAGACAATATACTTTTACATTATTGAGAATTTTTTGATTTAAAAAATCATTCCATCGCAATTGAAAACGTAAATACCTTGCAAAAAAGAGATAAAGTTCCGCTTCTATATTGCTTTTGTATTTTTTTTTAAGTTTTTTTATTTTTGATTCTGCATAATTTTTGTCAATATTTTTTTCTTGATTTGATAGAACTGATTCAGGATTTCTTTTTTTTTCTTTATCTGATTCAAGCTCTCCTTGGCCTACAGATTTTTTTTCTTCTTGATTTAAATTAGAAAATCGAAGGGATTTTTTTTCATTTGATGGTATAAAACCTTTTTTCTTTTTAGTGATATTTTTATTAAGATTTTGATTTTCATTAAAATTGAAAAGAAGTAATTTGATTGGTATGATCCACGGTTTCTTTTTATATGTACTAGAAAATAAGAGAAATTCTGGAAAGAGCCAAAATTCTGGATTTGCTATATGACGACTTAGTATTTCTTCATTCATTCCCATCCAATCAAAAAAGTTTCTTTTTTGATTGTCATTGGCAAGACCCTTCTTAGTTATTTTATCAATTCTTTGATAATTATGAACTTTAGTCGTAATATTTTTTTTACTCTTGGTATCGACCCAGGACTCAATCTTTACTTTTTTTCCAAACCAAAAATTGAGAATTCTCCAATCCAAAAATTTTCTTTCCCCTATACCCCGTCGAATATTATATTTTTTTAAAAAACTAGAGACTAGATAATTATCTATAGGAATGCCTATAGGCATATCAAATTTTTTTTCTTTAGAATTAATTGATTTATAACAAAAAAGATTATATATATAATCTTTTTTAAAATTATTTTTTTGATTTAATAATGAGTCTGCCTGAAAATCATTTTGTTTTTTATAATTATAAAATTGGTTTTTTTCATATGAATCTTCTTTGTTTAAATTTTTATTTGGAACTAGAGCATCTTGGTTGATTTTATTTCTCCATTTTTCGGATACTAATCTAGTCCATTCCCTCTGAGGTAAATTGTATTGATAATGACTTTTTAACCAGTTTTTCCATTCATTTATTTCGCAATTTAAAAAGGTTTTATATTTCAATTCATAATGAAAGATTCCTTGTTCTTCAAAAAAATGCTTTATTTGATTCTTAACAAAAAAGGATGTTACACATCTGTTATATTGAAGGACATCTTTTAACTTATAGAAGTTAATAACTTTAATTTGTGATAATTTGTAAAATACATATGCTTGTGACAAAGAGGATAGGTCATAACAAATTTTTTCATTTTTTTCTTTTTTATTGGATAGTAAATTTTTTAGAGTCGAAATAAAATAAATGGTATTTTTTTTTTTATTAATTTTTTCTTCATTTTCTTCATTCTTGTAAATATATTTATTAAGAATTGTTTTTGTTGATTCAAAAAAAAGTTGTGTAGTGATTCTTGGAATATTAATGATATCTAGAAGAATACCCTTATATACTCGTTCATTGAAAAATTTTATAAAAAAAAATGATTTACGAATTAATCGAGTATTTTTTCTTTTTAATATCTGCCAATTTTTTTTTTTTGATTCTATTTTTTTAGAATGATAACTTGGTTTGTTAGAACTATTAGTTATGTTTTTCTTTTTTTTTTGAATTTGTTCTATTTGATTTCTGATTGTCTTTGTTCTATCAATCAAATTTTTCATTTTGTTTTCAGTGAGTGAAGAATTTGTCCACTCCATGGATCGATTTTGAACAGATAGTTCATCAATCATCTGATTATTCGTTATTGAATCTTTTTTAGTTTCATTTAATTCATATATTTTTCTCAGTCCAAATAATGGAATTATATTTAGTTTTGAAAGGTCTTTTATTTTTCCTTTTAGAAATAGAAGGCTTTTGATAATCCAGTTTTTAATTTCTTTTGCAA